CCCTGCACCCACCCCCCGAGTATATGTTTCAAGTAGATTGATACAATAAAAACCTCTGGTAAAACGCCCGCTCATAACCCAGCAAGCAGGGAAAGTACATTACATAGTACGTTTTAGGGATTGGCGACTGACCCATTCAGGCACTTGACGTTCCCAAAATGAATGGGTACTGGGTGATAATAAACCCCTGTTTGGCATTCCAGCCTTTCAGGGCCTATCCGAAAGAGAATCCAGTACTTCTTGGGCGTGAATATCTGAATAGGACGAACCGCCCCGTGGATATCTTTGCTTCCGAACAAAACAATTCGAATTCGGCTCGGTCAACTGGAATGTGTATTATCCATATAGTAGATCTTCTAATTGATAAGACCCATCGACCTGAGACGAAGAGAAAGGTCTATCTATTTGATTTAGTTATTCAGTTAAACCAATTTCATCAGACATGCGTATTTTTTATTTTCCAATGGATTTACATCTTTCATTAATGGAAATTGGTTTATGTAGTGAGCAATAGGCTCTAATAGGCTCTGGCGCTGTTCAAGAATTCTGGTTGAGGCAGTTCATACCACCCATACATAGTAGTGTTTTGATCTAAGATTTTCATTTTTCCATGTTTCAGCAGTAACATATTGTTTTGTTCCATGGAGCTAAGGTCAAAAATATGGAAGAAACAAGTGTTTCCACGACTCTACCGCCCAGTCAATTCTGTTCCACTTAATCCCTCTTTCGTGGCCACATATCTTTCCGGCTAAGGAATGGGAAATATTTCTCCTGTTACATGAATCCAATTTTCATTTCATCCGGGAAAAGCCATCTTTTTCTCAACAATGTCTTTGTCATTTGATCCAATAGCGTTCTGTTAGATAGGAACAGATTTGAGAAATACTGATAACTCTCAGATGGAGTATTAGAACGGAAAGATCCATTAGATAATGAACTGTTGGTTCTAAGCCATCTCTGTCGATTAATCAACAATTCGAAGTGCTTTTCTTGTGTATTCTTGATAAACCGGTGTTTAGATATAGATGTAGGAGGATCTGTTTGGGAAGTAAGAAGTCCCTTTGACATCTCTTCATCTGCAAAGAATTCTCGATGTGAAAACACAGAGACAAAAGGCTCATCTTTGAATAGGAAAAAGAGTGGATCTGCGGGGTCCCAAATGAATTTGCTTATTCGAAAAAAACCTTGTTCTTTGGAAGATCTATCTCGTGTCTGGTACTGCACGGTTCCACTCTGTAAGAACTCCAACTCTTGAAGCTCATCCTCTTCGATCCGCTTGCCCCGAAATGACCTGGCCCAATAGGGAAATCCCAATGAATTGGGCCTTTCGGGGCAATCAAATAGAAAGCCCCAGGGGTTCCATATTCTAGGAGCCCAAACTATGTGATTGAATAAATCCTCCTCTATCTGTTGTGGGTCGAGGGCCCCATCCCCTTCTTCAAATCCCGATTCGTATTTTTCATAGAGAAATCTCTGATCAACGATAGAACAAGATCCATTTTGCATCATATCCATATCTAAGGGATTCCTCGGTTCGGGCCGAAGAAGCAATGTCACTCGATCATTATCAAACTGACTGTAATCTTTTTCTGTCCGTGAGGATCCCACCAGAGCGCCTTCTACTTCTAATAGGCCATGAACTAGATCAGAATCATTCTCAACGAGTCCATAAGAAGTGATCCCATTTTTTTCATCGGGTCCGGGTAGAGACCAAAGATCTTGAGCGACCGATCCGGCAGAACAACTCAAAAGATAAAGAAGTATCATTAATTTCTTCATATTCGTTCCAAGTTCGAAGTACCATTTGTACAAATAAGAACCCCCTTCATTACATGATTTATTCTTCATATAGATAGATATAGGATCTATGGGGCAATTACTTAGAAGTACATTTTGTGCAACAGCCCTTCCTATCTGATAGAAAAGAATCCCATGATCCTGAATCGATCTTACCTGGGATCGTAAATTCCAAGTTTGTCTATGAAGAGCGGATCTAATTGTATTAGTGTCTATAATTGATTTATTCTGTGTAATACTAATCGACAAGGCCTCATTGGTAAGTGCTACAAGATCTCGTGCATTGGAACCCATGGTTATGGACCCGAATCCATTAGTATGGAACATTTTCTTTTCCAAGTGAAACCCTCTAGTATATAAAAGAGTGAAAAAGTGCTTTCGTTGTTGTGGAATAAGAAGCCTTCGTATCTTAATGCATGTATTTAATTTATTCGTAGCTATTAGAGCGGGATCCACTTTTTGGGGAATATGAGTCGAAGCAATAACAAGAGTTTTTCTAGTGGAACATCTTTCACAATCCCTGGAGAGATAGTTCACTAATAGACCGAGGGATAAGTAATTCGACGCATTCACATCCAGATCATGAATGTTTGGAATCCATATTATGCAAGGAGACATTGCTTTTGCTAATTCGAATTGAAGGGTGATATAAAATGGGTCTATTTCCGGCATCATATCCATAGTTAGCGCATTCATCATAGTG